AATAAGTCTTCTTATTTTATTCTTACATGTTAATAACATTCTCTTGATACTCCCCCAAAAAATGTCACTATATATTTTGCTTGTGCTTAATCTTTCCCGATTCAATTAGAAATCATCTAAAAGAACTTGTTATAAGTGAATTTATTGCAGTCTTTCATGAATGGTTTTGTGTCCGAATCCTTTTTTTTTGACTCTGCGCCAGTAATTTCACTATAATTATATTATTAGTGAACAATAATGGAAAAATTCCTTCAGATTCTATTCGTTTCATATTCATAGAGATAGGGGACATAATTCACATGGATATAGTAAGTCTCGCTTGGGCTGCTTTAATGGTAGTCTTTACATTTTCCCTTTCACTCGTAGTATGGGGAAGAAGTGGACTCTAGAGGTATTACTAATTTAATAATTGGATTGAGGAATCAAACTGTATCAATTTTTTTCTAGATGGTTTTGCAAAACCTTTTATTTGAAATTCACTATAATTAATTAATATTAATTAATTTAATTAATTTTTATTAGTCTTCATTTAGATTTAGAAATTTTTTGGTTCTAATGTAGTAATGTATTCTATGACTAATATAGATGAATAATACCTTTTCAATCAAAATCAAACAAATATTTCAATAATTCCCATTTTCGTATTCCGAGAATCTAAAAGATACGGATGGTAGACAATTTTTTAAAAAGAAATAAAAAATTCTTTCTCAATTTTCTATTTAGATGAACCGTTTCTTACCAGAGTTATATATGGACAATGCGGGGCAAGGGAACCCCACCCCTTTTTTTGTTTTTTTTTTTTTTCATTTTCTTTTATTTCCTCCTTTCCTGTTCAAATGGAAAAGAAAGTAGTTCTTTTTTTTCATAAGATCTTGTCTTGGTCTAGTCACATATTGCGCACTTACTTATTTTAGCAATTTGATTTAGGCTATGTTTTATTTAACTCATTTCATACCATGGATCAAAGGTTAAAAAATCGGTAAGGTATACTTTCGAAACGAAATACGAAGAAGTTACTATAGAACTCTTTTGATCATCTGTTAACTCTTCAATCAATTACTTCTTTGAAATGTAAAAAAAGAGATTATTTGATTTTTTTTATTAATATATATTCCATTTTTCTTTCCTTCATGGATTTGATTCTTTTTTGATGGATACCGAGATTCATATAGAAACTAATAAGAAATCCGGGAATGAAAAAATCACAAGACAAGTAAAGTCTTGCAATTTTTTCAGATTGAAATCAAGACAACTAAAATGGATCAAACAAAGAAAAAAAAATTGAGATAGGACGGCCATTACATATATCTAATTGATATCGACATCTATGAAGATAGATATTGTAAATTGATTTCTATTAAGTTTGGATCTTTATACATTACAACTTTATACATTCCTAACATTCCTAAAATTAGAATAGTATAGTATGATAGAAAGAAATATCTGAATCTTTCTACCATACTATACTAATGACGAGAAGTCAAGTTTTATTCAAATTAATCGCCTTGGCTGATTGTTTTTACATATATTATAAGTAAAAAAGCAGTAGGAACTAGAATGAACAGCGCAGTAGCAATAAATGCGAGAATATTTACTTCCATAATTTCATTGTTTTTTTTACTTCGCAATAACTCGGGATTTAATCCCATAGAGATGAAAAGTTTTTCACTTGTAAATTCAATGCGATGAATTACATTTCAATGACATCGAATCGGATCAATATCATGAATAAGAATATCTAAGCTATCAAATCGATTCACCGTCGAGAATTGAATAGTATAACATAGGAAAATATTTTATTCACACCCAATAAAAAATTTGTGATTCCTGGTCCAAGCAAAAGAATTCGTTTCCTTTATTGATATTGTTATTCTTTTCCACTCTTTCTTTTTCTCCACTCTTTCTTTTCTATAACCCACTGCCTCCTTGTACAATCATCTAATGAAGTATCATCTGACTGCTTTTCCACTCCCAATGTTTACAAAAAAACAAAAAACCAAGCAAAAAAGAGAAAAAATTCCATTTATACATATAAATATGTGCTCCCGATAAAAATAACAAAGATATGACACTCTATTCTATTAATGGACGGACCGGGGAAATCGAAAAAAGGGCTCCGGTATAGTATCTTTTTGAATCCTGAATGTGCTGAGTGCTGCCAATAATGTTAGAAATTCACATATCTTTCTCTGTCATCAATAGGCACGGGTTGAAGTACTGGAAATTCCCATATTTTTTTTTGATCAGAAATGCGAAAAAAAAAATATTGTGAGAATTCAATTCTGCCATTTGCGTCCCCTTTCACAGAAAAGGGAGGGACGAATTGATGTATTTTTTTTATTGGATCCGTCGGGTCGGGACTGACGGGGCTCGAACCCGCAGCTTCCGCCTTGACAGGGCGGTGCTCTGACCAGTTGAACTACAATCCCATGGAAATAAAAAAAGTGCGCAGCATACACATATTCTATTCTTAATATAGAATTCAAGCCATTTTTTATTT